CCGACTTTTGGATAACAAGAAGGCGGGCTGATCTGCTTTGATCAAGGAAAAAGCCCAGTCAGCCACCAAGCTGGTCACGTGACCTACAGCTCGGCCTTCGCTTTTTGAGGCTTCCTCTACCCACATCTCTATGTGCCCGCAGCACTTCCATACGGAGAAATATAGGCTTCCCATGTTCCATCAATAGCACCTAACCTATGCCGATTTTGGCGGACCGTGCTCCACCCCGGTGAACTCATGCGGTTCCGACGTGCCCAGAGGCCAGAGGCGAATCCGTTCACGGTCCGTAGGACCAACACCATTCGAAGGTGGGTGGCCCGCCCCGCCTAGAACAGTCATGTTTGACTGGGCTTACACACATTCGCTCACTTACGCTGTCCCCCCTCAGCTCACCCTAGCCCCGGGCCTTTTGCTCTTCTAACGTAAGCTCCAAGGCTTCACACCAAGTCTTCACTGACATAATATGCATGCTTAAGTAGGGTCAGGCAGAACCGTTGTTGCCTGATGGGAACTTCCCCCATATTGCTATCAATGTCTTCATGTCGCACGACCTCTTAACATTACACCACTGAATCCCCAATCCTTTGCTTGCTGTGCAGTGACAGTACCAATATCCACTAATCGTTGTTTCCAGATACGGTTGCCGGTTGACATCTCTTCTAATTCGTCGATACGAGAAGCAAATTGTTGTGTGGAGGAATCAATATCTCGACATAAGCCAAGAGGCAGATCTTGTGCCACTCCACCCGGTCGTATGAAACTGGCATGCATCCTGGCTCCCGAGACTCTTTCATAGAATTCCAACAATTTCTCCCGCTCCTCAGAAGCCCACAGGGACGGAGTTGATGCTCCCACATCCATAGCATGAGTAGTTAAAGCAAGTGAATGATTTGAAATTCGAGTTATTTCACGGAATAACACTCGTATATATTGAGCTCGTAATGGTACCTCGCAATTCAAAAGTCTCTCTACGGCTGAAGAATGAGCGTGTTCTTGGGCCATCGTAGAAACATAGATAGGGTCGACGACGGAACGAAGAACTCACCCTAGATACAGCTTTTTCGTACACGTTCACTTGCATCACATACACAAGTGCTCTCTGAACCGTGCAATAAGGTCACCCATAACACGGCTCTCCCACTTGAGTTACCTTATCCCCAGGCCATGCTATTCAATGATATTGGAAAAATGGCAGCGTAACGTAACAACTAGTATTGAAAGCTGTTCGCCTTTTGAATCAAACAAAGTAAGTAGTAGGGGCTTCATAGCTACTTTCATTCTAAAGGAAACCGAAGAACCAACCTTTAGTCAATAGGAGCCCTACTTCCCTCTTTGCGACCTCATCACGCTGTTCGCCTTTTGAATCAAACAAAGTAAGTAGTAGGGGCTTCATAGCTACTTTCATTCTAAAGGAAACCGAAGAACCAACCTTTAGTCAATAGGAGCCCTACTTCCCTCTTTGCGACCTCATCACTTCAATTCAAGCGCAAACCCATTTCTTAGTCATCGGGCGGAGCGCACCTTTGGTACTTCAGTAGGGCGAGCTGTTTGATAGTGACTTCTTTCGTTTGGTAGGGCGACGAAAGGCTACTTCAATCTAGGAAACTCGAGAGGGTCGCCTTTGGAAGCGTTCGCCGGTAACCAAAGCGTTTGGTACTTCAGTAGGGCGAGCTGTTTGATAGTGACTTCTTTCGTTTGGTAGGGCGACGAAAGGCTACTTCAATCTAGGAAACTCGAGAGGGTCGCCTTTGGAAGCGTTCGCCGGTAACCAAAGCGTATCGTTCCCGCAACCACTTTGGTACTTTGCTTATAGCTTTTTTAGGTTATGCAATAGAAGGGGGCTTAGCTCTGGATCCCCCCTGCTTGCAGAAATGAATGAATCAGAAGGGGTTCTATTTCCGGGCCGGGCGGGAGGTGAAGGCCATAAGAGAAGATTGCCCTCCCGGTAAGGAAGAGGGGAAAAAAAGGTGCTGTCATCTATCTCGACCAGTTTCCCGAGGCGTTGGAAATCCAGACCGGCTCAGAGAATCACTGGCGCCTTCGGCGCCCTTCGTTTCGCCAACAAAGAAGTTATCCTTGACGATTTCCCATTCCTTCCCCGCCTCTCTTCGCCATTCGAAGTACTACCTCTGCCTTCCCTTTATACCCCTCCTTTCCAATCACTAAGAAAAAAGAAATACCAATCACCCTATCTAAGTAAAGCTTCGTCTGTTATTTTTCCGGCCCCAGGGGAGTTTACTCGACCCATTCCCCGGTCTCCCGCACTGCTCAAGTAAGTGTGCGACTCCGTATGAGGACCTCCTTCCCTTCTGCCCACTCTCCGTTCACACGGTTCTCAAAGCAGAGGAGGAAGGGTGGGCAGAAGGTACCACGAGCCCTCTGTCCCACACATCTATCCAGAAGCAAGTGTAGTTCACCGGTTCCACCGAATGCTCCTATCTCTCGGCAAAAATCGTGTGAGTGTGCAGTTATGCTTCGGATGCTTCGCCATAGAATAGATCAACTCAGTTCCCGTTCTTTTCCGGTGCACTCACTTTATATCTCCGACACACAAGGAAGGACGCGGTGGGGCAGCCCTAGCCTCTGTCCGGCCGATCATTCCGCTGGCATCTTGCATTCACGCCTCCGTTTGACTGCCGCTCGGGGATGTAGTTGTAGATACGTTAGTCTTAGTGGGTCGTTGGCTCCACCTGTTATCTCCTTCTACGACATGCTGTTGTCGTCGCCATATTCCATATGTCACTTAGTCATCTCTGCCTCGCCGCGGGTCAGCACCTCCGAAAGAAACGGAGGACTTCATTCAGTGACTCCGCGATCGCCCTCTGAACGATCAGAATAAGGTAAAGCTTGAAGATAAGTTTTGTACTCTATTAATTTCTCAGTCCCTCTAGTCGGGTGGGCGCCGGCCGGTCTTTCGGCCAGATCCCCCTAAAAACCGTACGTGCGGGTCTCCCCGCATGCGGCTCACGCCATTCGAGGTGGCCCAGCCCAGCATTCATTCGCAAATCCTGTAGTGAAATTGAGACTGCTCGACCTCGGAAGCTAATTCGCGTGTAGGCAGCGCTGTCTGTCGTACCGTTGACTCTATCTATTCATTGAATTTGTTTTATTACATTATATAGGCTCGCTCCCTCTTTTTCCAAGAATTCATGCACTTCCCTTTACTCCATAGGGCCTTCTCTAATAGGGGAAAAGCCTTCCATTTCCGTCAAATGACCCGGCCTCCCCCGGCTCTTCCACCGTCCGGGCTCCTCCCTATTATGCTATGCTCCCCCGGCGCAGGCCTACCATGCTTCGCGCCTGCGGCGTTTTCGCCAGACGGTCTTTGCCAGTAGTGCCATCCTCCCCGCTGGCTGTATGGGCGGGTTGTCCCTCGCTGCTGCGTTCTGTTAGGCTATGGATTACAGGAACAAATGTAGTTGAATGAGACAGCAGGCGGGTTACACGTTCCACTGTGCCGAGATGTGAGGTGCAGGTGGTGATGATCACCCCGGGGTATGCGCTAGCGCCCTTGACAGGCACTCCAGGACCCGCCAACGCTCGTGAAAACCCGGGTCGGTCGGTCCTCCATTCATCCGACCGGAGGTGTGGATAACGAGGCCACCTTCACAACCTTCTCCCTTCTGTCCCTATGTTGTAGTAAAGTAGGGCGGTTCGCTTGAGTTGCTCAACCGCCCCTTAGCCCGGTGCTCATGACGCGCTACGGAATCTCCACCGTGCCGGGGGACCAAGCAGGACATAGCTAGCGGCATAGGAGCCGACTCGGCGTCAGCGGCTTCGTGCCGCACTGGAGTGATCCAATATGTGGTTCCGCACGTTCCACCACTTCTCCGTTCATTTCCAATACTGATCGTGAAACACCATGAGCAGCAGGATGTTGAGGTCCGGAATTCGAAGTGAAATTTTGGATTTGCCCGTTCCTAGTCGTCATGGGAAAGAAAGGAAGAAATAAGAAAGAGATTCTTCCCTGAGAGCTTGTCCAGTACCAGAAATGCATCTCCTTCGCCCGCACGAGATACTTCTATGCCAGCCGGGAATAACGGCTCTGTTATGAACGGCAGACAGACTAATTTGGCCGGTATTCCCTAATGGGTGGCTTTAGGAGATTAGGGTCCCCCCTTATATTATCCACCCATCCGCGGAGGGTTTCCGTATCCGTCTCCGCGGAGATCTCCAGATCGTAAGACATTATCGCCTTCGCAGCACTGGAGTATATTTCCGTCATTTCCGGAAAGTGCACGGACAGCCGCCCTTTCCCCTTTTCACAATGTTCGCGAAGTTGCTCACGAATCAAAGTGTGAATTTCCCTTCGAAGTGCCGCACGCTCTTCTTGATCGGGAGCGGGGTGGGCAACTTCCGCCGGTGCTGGCGCCTGCGGCAGCGCCTCTGGAGCCGCCCCCGTGGAGCCAGCGGGTTCTGACCCTCTCACGGTTAAAAAAGTGGTTAACCATCTCGAATAAATCCATATCGTCCATCCGAAAAACGTGTCTCAATTACAGCCAACTCCCCTGTCTGTTTCCCTATCGAAAAACCAACCCTACTAAATTTATTCTAGAAATGCTAACCAAGGGTCATGAAAGAGGTTGACCCCCATCCCCCTTAACTATGTATGGCCAATGAACTCCTCGCTTTAGTCCGTTCTTTTCCTTCTTTGGGCTCGGGTCGATAGTAGCCGTGGTAGTAATGTCCCGGAGCCCGGCTACCGACCCGAGGCGCCGATCGGGAAAGTCATAAAGGGACGTTAAACGTAATTCTAGAAGGGCGTTACCACAACAAAAAAAAATCCTTGTTCTCAAGCACCAACTATGCCTTCACTTCGTTCAACGGCTCGGGTTGACCAACCAATCGATCGAGCAGCTCTCTATAGGGGCTAGTAAGGGGTAGATAGAGATAGAAGGGCTTTGTTTGGCGATAGCTCCGCCGGGTGGAAAGCAGATATCCCCCTTCATCGATAGTGTTCCGTTCCTTCATGTGATGGTGAACTGAGCAGAGGTAAGTCTGATAATTCAACCTTTAGCGCTTCGGCGGGGCCTACTAATTTAGAAGGAAAGTGTTTATGCGATCGAAACCCGGTCTCCACCCCATGTCTTGTGAATGGAACTATAAAGGAGTAGGCCCATTCAAACTATCTCTCTTGCTTGTTGCGCACTACGGTTCATACACGATCCATGGAAATCAATGGCTTAGCGAGCTCTGACGCCGGGGATGAGGTTGACCCGCGCCGAAACACCTATTTTGAATTTAAACCCCTACCTAACAATCAATCGAATCGCTTTTCATCTAATCGCTTTAGCGCTTCTCCTGAGTCTCCCTATCGGAACGGAATGAAACTGACCTGACTACATCACTGGCTGAGCGCTTGGTTAAGGAAGGCGAGGAGATTTTTCATAAGAAGATACGGCTCTCTTCAATTCTTTCAGAACCTTACTTTGTGTCCATCCATGGCACACCCGTCAGAGTAATGCACTATAGAATACCTGGAATCTCCCCTTTCAAAGAAAGAGAAATCTGAGGATTAGGATCCAGGAACGGATGGTTGGATCACCCCTTCCCTCATTCCCCGGCAACAGGGTTCATCACATGCTCCTCTCGATCAATAGTGGCCCGCCGGGGATGGAACTGCAGATGGAGAGGTCTGGTGATACGAGAGACTCCTGCCTCTGGTAGTCGGTTATGAATCCGTCCGTAATAGAGGTAGGTGCATCATCCAAGTGATTCTATTCCCCTTCCTGTTGATGGATCAATCGATACCAGTGATTGCTATCTATGGATTGGGGTTCCAACCACCTCTAGACCAGTCATTTCTTTCTCACTCCTGCCTCCGGGAACATGCATTCATTTCAATGGAGCGAGAGAGGGAACGAGAGAAGGGGATGCACGGAAGGGAGAGGGAGAATAATCGCTTGTCTCGCTTCCTCCAGTCGGCCGTGAATGAATCGAAGCCGCCACTTGGCCCGGGGCCGGCTCCGATCCGGAGAAATAATGATTGGAATAGATGGCTCAGTGGCTTAGCTGGGCTTCGGAAGGAATGAAGCGAGAAGGGAGGGCCTGGACTTATGCTTTCTCCAACCGCCGGTAGGGACCTTTCTGATCCCGGGTCCCGACATCTTAACTTAATGGCCCAGCTTGGGATTGATTCGTTCATCGGGTGCATACATCGTGGGTAGAGGGACGAGTGCTTCGTATTGCCGCTGCTAAACCGCCCCTCCAGGATATCTGGAGAGGGGGAGCGAGAGGTCAAGATCTCGATAAGTTCAATTCGTTCCGCTGCCGATGGATCCGGGAAGGAGTTAGGGACCGATCTCTTCAATCAAAGGGACGAGGCAGTCTACCTCTGAATACCTCCAATCTCCAACTATCGATCCCATCCGGCGGCATCTGGGGGAAAAGCTTATTCCATCAATCATTCAATCAAGGGCGGGCTTTACTCAACAGATTCCTCTATCGGCTTCATTCCATTCCTTCTTATATCATTCCCAGGCCAAGGGAGAGGTACGGGACAGGGGGCCAGTTGTTAATGAAAGGAAAGCGAGAAGGGAGAACCGGCAAGTAGGGAAGAGAACCCGGGGGGAAGTTCCCGATCGAAGATCGGGGGAGAGGTAAAATCCTCCGTATCCAATTAGCAGCCGATTCACCGATCGGAGGATTGGTTGCTCGGTACCTTACCCTCCTCTTTCCCCCTCGGGGGGTATTCGGAGAGGTAGGCCCTTATCCCATTTCTTCCTAAAGTCAGGAATGGCGGGCCGGCATTCTGAGTGGCTTGAAAAGCGGAAATGCGCTTCAAGGAGTCTAGCTTTCCTCCTGGATTCCGCCTTCGGAGAGTTAAGTTAAGGGAACCAAGCTCACCTTGATTTGATTGCGCTACAGAAGGTATTCTCTAACTCGGAACTCGGGCGCGGAACAGCTTGCAAAAACAGTTATTGCGCCGCCATATACTCAATGAGTCGCATAGTTGCTCCGTTCCTGCCTCCCCCCTTAAGGCGCTCACTACCTATCTAAAGTTGGGTCTCTCACCGAGGAGAGTACCTTTGCTTCACTTTCGGAAACATCCCTGCGATAACTCCCCGAAACCCTACGCTCGGTCTGAAGGAGACAGGGGATAACAACTCTTTTCTACAGCTCGGGGGCAAGAAAGCTTAATTAAAAAAAAATCCGAGTCTTGGCAGTTCAAGTGAAAGTTTCTTAGACTAGTCCCACTAAGATGGCGGGGAAACTTACTTCCGAGAGAGCTGCTTTCGCCTCGGTAATTACCTAACGAGAGAGAGCCGATGCCCAAGCCACGTCCATATTCAAAATGAAATTTAGTATAGATAAAAATAAAACGCAGAATTCGAACGGAATCCGGAAAACAATCCACAAAAGGATTGGATTTTTTGTATAGTGGAAATACCGCAAATACGTGATGAAGAAGATGATTAAAAAACTTCAAATCATTGTCATTGTGAGATTAAAAAACTGACTTGGCCGTGTAGAACATGGATTAGCATTATGTCATTCTTACAAGTGATCCCCCATCCAGGATTGGAAGAAGTGCTATATGAGGACTTCGAGATCAAATAGAATATGTTTCTTTCCATTCCTCGTGAGCCACTTATTTCTCCGAAACAAGAGATCAAAGCAATTTTCCTCCTTTTTCCCAATAAGTCGACGGCCTTACACCATTGGGATACTTCGAATAAACTAGAGTACATATAGGATACACCGGTGCTAAAACCTTTTCTCAAGATATCTTCCAAACTGTTGGGGTCGTTGCTCCGGATGTTGTTCCCCCGACGTGAAACCAGTTGGTTCCGTAGTTTTAGAATTCTGCTGATCCCCAGTACTCCATCTCCATCATTGCATATGGGAATATAGAAAGTAAAGAAAAAAAGGCATGACCAGAAGAATTGTGTGAAATAAGTGAATTTATCCAGTTGCGGCATGATTGATTGAGAAAAAAGGATTCCCTCCAGACAGACTGAACTCCATCAAGCCTGTAGGAGTAGTGAAGAACTATAGAGAGTTGTGGTTGGTTGTTGACCAACGGAAAGCATGGGAGAAAAAAATATGCATTTGTCCATCTCACAAAGCATTCTTTTCGATCTTCTACTCAGATAGACTGAGCACTAACCCAATTTTAATGATTTTCATGAATAAAGAAAGGGATAAACAACGACATCTGTGAACTCGGGTAGCCTTGTGGCATACCTCTGCCCTAAGCTAAAAGCTTTCTTCTTTTATTAATAGTTGGATGATCCTAAATGAAAGCCTTTTTCTTATATACGAAACCGCCAGTGGACAGCGAACAAAGATGCCATACTAACGCCAATGACCGATGTAAATCAGCCTTGCTGGCAGGAATGTTCATCGATGTTCTCCCAGAGCTGATAGATGAGGCACGTCGGAATTGTAATTAACACCGGTAACGGCACAAGAGATCAAAGCGGCAGAAGAGAAAGGAGCGTGCGATTCCCCATTAAGAAGTTTCGAAATACAGATTGTTGGGGAGAGTACGAGAGAAGAATGGTCGGGTGAGCACTAGCTGAACATAGACCGAATTGAAGTTGGTAGGGAGCTTGCCGATTGGGGGGGCCACCCGTGGTTGAACACACAATAAGGATACCTGGCTTGGCGGAAGTTAAATCTTAACGGGGTAGCCAAGCACTGTAATGTAAGGGGGTATTTTGCGCCTACACAAACATGGGTTTGATTCCATGTTTGCTTTCGCGAAAAGAAAGAACTCCAGAACCATCCGAGACTGTTACATCGTCCAGAGGGGGCGAAGGTTGAGACCGGAAACGCAACTGGAAGCCGGTTTGAGGTTCACCGATTGACCTAATTCCATCAGTAGTTCGAGCAGATACCACCCAGGATGCATAATATACCCTGCCAGTTGATCCACGGTTGAACCCATTCGAAAACTTTCCTATTATAATAGCCCTTGGAGGTCTTGATCCACCCTTCACCCGTCTTCCTTTCCTACTTCCTACTTTAGTTGGAATGCGAACCAGGCTTTCTAAGATCGAGAAGGAATCCAACCACCATAATGCCCCACCCACCACCGAAACGTCCCGATATGTCCTCGTTTTGGTTCTTTTCTGATAGAGCGAAAGCCGATCTCGTTGATTTCCCTGACTGTATGTAATATGGCTGGCTTTGTAGCCCCCCCAACCCACTCTTTGTTTTGTTCCCGTCCAGCTTATCGAGTTATCGAGCTTGAGGAACTGCTTTCGTTCATCGAGGAGGCTATGCAATGGTATCCCTTCCTTAAATCCTTAAAGAATAATTGGAATTCCATGTTCAACTAAGTCATTGATTGCTGGAGCCGAAGCCGTTAACGAGTCGAGCCTTTGTTTTGTCTTTAGGGTGGGCAACCCCTTTGAATAATAAAAACCTAAACAATGCTCTAGATTGGAACCCTAACTGGATAATTGGATGACTAGATGAATGGAGCCTTGATCCTGATCTTACGATCTTACGGGTGACTGAGACAAAGATGAAGATGTGAATGGCACCACACCCCTTGGCGCCCTCACTGGTGGATTTGTAATGCCATGACTTTTTGAGACGATCGAGATTGGGAATCATAATTGGATTTGGATCGCAGAGTTAATCGACTTCATCCGATAATGTTGGTTGGGTAGTTTCCGGTGACCTAATACCTAGTTGAGATTACACTACGATGTGAATCCCACGGGCCCGGCTGAAGGCCTTGATTTTGTTCGAATCTGATGCCTTTGTTCGTCCTCTTGTCTTGGTTGGCCCTGTAACGAGACGATTGGGAAATCCCCTTGAATAAAACCCTAAATGATGATTGAGCTTTAGAGTGAACCCTGCTGAATTCCCTAGTAGAAATGAGAAAGATGGTTTCCAAGATGGAGACTGGACTGGTCTCCTCTCCAAGGTTTGAGATCGCTAAATAGCTAAGTGGGCTAGTCCATGAGAAGTAGGCGATGATCCCTCAAATGGTTCTTCTTTCCCCTTCCCAGGATCGCTAAGTTCGATTCCGAGTTGGATTCCTATTTCAGGTTTAGGCGCTTCTTTCTTTACCCGAAGAGAAGAGTGTAACTGGCTTGGCAAGGGCTCCTGAGATGGGAGTTTGAGGAGCGTATCCAGAGCCCATCAACGTGAATGTCAGACTGCCTTCCTGGGCGAATACCTTCCTTTCGATCTACTTCCTAAAGGATGATCTAGCTGTGGATGATGTCCCAGCTGGAGAGTCAACCTTTTCATATGAATGCCTGCCCTATTGGAGATTCCAACTATGTTGCATTTTCTTTTTATGCATGCGTAAGGTATGTGACCTTGGGAATTAGGTTCGGGAGTTGCTAATGGGCTTTAAGCTGGCTTAGCTCCAGGTGTCAGTAATAGAAATCGATTGGGAAAGAAGTCCCATGGAGGTTGAAAAACCAGTGCAGCCTCTCATCGAGAAGAAAAAATAGGACAATCGCTCCTTGACGACCTCTGGGCTCTGTTTCTGTAAAGATCCTCTTCTTAAAGGGACATTTCCGCACTCATTTCAGATCATAGAGGTCGGGTACGAGGTAAACCAACCAGCTAGATGGGTACGAGATCTATCGGGCTTCAGTCGCAAAACCTTCTCCCGTCTTCCCTTCCACCGATGAAACTACTCTTGCTCTTGCAAAGTACAAAGGTAAAGGTTCACGTCTTCGTAACTAATCAAAGCATTGGAATGAAACCGTGGGCTTACAGGTATAGATAGCTTGGTTTTGGAATAGATAACACCTTCCTAAAGAGTCGGTCGGGGTGGGCTAAGCTAATCAGCAGGCTTATTCAGACATGCTTATGGGCAGTGGGCAGATAGCAGATATTGATTCAAAACTCTTCCTTAGTGGCTTAGGCTTAGCCGACCTACCTTCGTTGAGGAGCTACAGACTTTAAGAAACTGCCATAGCTTGCCGCTACGCCCCTGACGTTCTAACAGCTATCTAGTTCTACCAGCTAGAAGCCGGAGATGGTCTCAGTCAGCTAATCGGAAGGCTTATCCGCACATGATAACGGCATTCTGACCTAAAGGTAAAGGGCGTTCCCTGCGGGGCCTTACACAGGGGAACTCAATCGAAGGGGCCTATCACACTCAGCTTGCAGGAAAACCGTGTCCTAGGCATATTGAATCTAGTCGCATAAAGGCAGAAACAGAGAATGCCATGTTTAGATAGATAGGTAAGCGTGTAGGGGAGTCTTGAAACTTGAATGCCTGCAGTCAGGCAGCCTGGATGAACCTTGGTTGGGCCCTTGATTCCAAGATGGAAGTAGCCATTAAAGGAAGAAAGAGCTGCTAAGCGCGCTATAAGAGAGAGACGTTTTACGATCTTTCCTCTTGGCCTTTTTCGAGTTATCTTTCGCTCCTTCACCAGGAACTTTCTTCTCACTTTATATGCCACATAAGATATACTAATCGGCCGAAATGGGCTGATACTAGCCTCCACCTTCACCTTAGGAAGAAGAACTATGAACTTTGCTATCAGGGAAATGACTAAGTCTTAGGGCAATCCCTCCATATAAGAGCATCCAGATCAAGTGCTAGGCGCAGAAAAGGGCCCTAGTCCTCCAGAGTGGGAATCAAATCCAGATCTCCGAGAGAGAAGGAGTCTGGTCTCGGGTCCAGAGATCATAGCTCAACATGCCCTCCAATCAAGGTCAAGTAAGGACTCTCACTCCTAAGCCTAGTTGAAGGAATGCCCTCCTTCAAGACTGCTTTCTTTTCTCTTTAGTCTTTTCTTTTTACTTTTATACTGGAATAGTATACATAGTCTTTCTTGTTTGCTAGTGTTTTGAAAGATTCGATTTTTATTTGTTTTTTCGTGATGCTCTTCAAGTCGCTATCATAAGATAAGTGAGGAGCATGTCACTCACTGTCAAATCGAATGGGGAATGAGAAAAAGGGTGAAGAATGTGCTGAGATAGGAAATATGACTAGGTCGGGACGATGCTTCAAACCTGACCATTTGAGAACCACGGAAGGACAAAGGAAAGGAGAAGGGACGAGTGGCTCTGATAGCACATAGAAGGCTGTTTTTGATAACACCGCTGAACCAGTTGCCACTCACTGGCTCCATATCTCCTTCCCTTTCTCTCGGTCCCCCTGGAAAAGCGATATATATATATTCCCCCCCCCCTTAAACTCTATACTATAGCTATCCAGCTGACGAGTTTACCCTAGCTCTTGTGCTCCGGGGAATAATCAGAGAAGGTGTCTAAAAGGGGAATAAAAACTTCACTTCACGTGACATAGCTACGCTCAGGTTTCACCAACTTCGCGTCGGGTTCACTGAAGTGAAATCTTGTTAAAGCAAACCAACGGTTGGTTGAACCTTAGGACGGTAGCGAAAGGAACCTTCTAGCTAACCGGGTCAATTCAAACTCACTGCATACTCCATGGAATTGAGAACCCAGCGTAATTGGTTTTCTCCAGCGGCTCTTTTTCCTATATTCTTTCAGATGGCCCTGCTACGTCTGCCCACTACAGAGCAGGCCTGACTCCCGTGAGCAGGTCCGCTGGCTTTTAGTACGGCTTTTGACTTTTCCGATCCGGCATGATAACAACTCGAACTCAACTTCTATTCTTTCAAGAGAAGGCAGCGAGATCCCGCGTAAGCGTCGTTTGCCCGTTGCCAATAGGTGGGTAGTAATATTCAATTGTGAGATTCAGAAATACGAAAGTAAGGGACCGGAAATCTTGGGATCAAAAGGTTGGTTCTAAAGGACTGTAAATCCTTGCTCCTAGGATCCAAGGAGGAGTTTTAGGAAAAAACTATTGTGGTCACAGATAGGGCTTAGGCTTGGTCAAGCCACAAAGGAAGGCTGCGATAGCTACAGCTGACTTACAGAAGGGGCCAGGCAGATGCACCAACTGAAAGATATGCCACAGCTGAAGTAAGATCGCTTATGAAAAGGAATGATGCAACTGCCAATAAAGGACGCTGGCCAGCTGAAAAAGCCTACTCTTGCATGTTCCGATCGGGCACCTCACCAGAAGACAGACGGCAACATTGATGAAGTCGAATGCCGAAGGCGATTGAGGGTTAAATAAAGCATTAAATACATACCCGAATCGAGCTGCAAGCACAAAAGCCGTTACACTCGAACCACCTTCTGTTCGACAACATAGAGAATCGGAATATTGCGACTTCTCTCCACCCCCTAACGCGCCAGGCCATACAGAGCCTATAAGAAGAGAAGAGGCCTATCTAAAAATTGACGTTTATCGTGTCTTGAAGTAAAGAACAGGCCTTCGGTCAATGTTGCCGGAAGTGAAGGCCGTCGAATAGGATCCCTTTCGAAAGACAGAACTTTTAAGTACGCCAACGCTAGTCCGAAACGAAGGCAAGGGCTATCCGACTTAACAACGAGCCCCTCCCCAACTGCAAGACCAGAGGCTACTGCCTTACATGAACTAGTTGCGAGACCAGCGAGCGCAATAAACAGAGCGAGCCAGACAGAGCAGGGCGCGTATCAACATGGGAAATCTGTCCGGCTTTCAAGTTCGTTTGTTGCTTCCGATGCATTAGGAATCCCAGCCTGATAGACATGCCTAAAATTGCCCAACGGCGAGCAGCGAAGGGAAAGAAGAGGCAATAGGAGCAGAGCACGAGATTGCGCGAAAGAAGGGGCACTGAAAGGGATAGCTCGTAGCAAGATGTGGATCAGGATGATAACCTTTGATATGGGGTCCTGTGAAATGGATTACGAGTGTATGGTATGGTGAACACATGATATAGGGGGCAGGTAGGCTTTCTTTGATTAGGCGAACCATTCCTGTCGTTCAAGCAACACTCTTTTGGGAATTAGTCTTTCCCTTCTTGGCTTCTTCTTCCTTTATGGAGACAGGGCAAGAGCCCATACTTGGAGCACGAATTCATACGTAAGATGCCCAGTTGGATCACTAATTCGTATCCGGAAGTTACTACTTTACTTTCTTATACTAGCTATTTGAAGATCTACCTTATCTTGCTTACCGCGAATACTGAAAGAACTGGCGATTTACTGCTGCTGCTTGTGCTTATTTACCGTACTATGAGTGAGCTTGCTCGTACTTATTGATTGCATACTGTCTTACTGCTCGTACAAACATTTTAGAGGGGAAAAAGTATAAGAGTATTCTGCATGAATATGCTTCTGCACTGGGAATATCTCATAGCGGGAAGGCCCAGAGATCATAAAGGATGGGATGGGAATGGAGGCATTCCAACCCACCGGTGAATGGGTCGAGAGAGATAGGGAGGGGAGTGGGATACAGGAAGTATAGTGAACAGTTGAGTGGCTATCCAACCATTCAATCGGCTATGGAGGGAGGTTTCAGCAAGCGGGTAAACCGATGATGACTAGTACAAACCCACGGAGCGGTAGGTCGATCGTCGCTCATCCCTCGTGTTCTCTCCCGTGAAGTGATTAATCCCTAAAATTGGCCCCTATGGAAAAGCAAGTCTTCCGATTGGAGTAAACCCCCTGATTGCCTAAGATCTTCCTATATTCAACAACGACCTTACGGTCCCGATGCCAAACGTCACCAAGGACAAGATAATCCTTGAACCGTTGTCTAGGCTAAACCCGAGTAAATGCCGTGATCGCTCTGGTGTCAGACGCCCGGTGATGATTATCAGGGCCCTGAACTAACCTCTCTAACCACCGAATCGATGTCACACAGATAATCAGCCGCAACTAACTAGAGATAGGGGAGGCTGACAGCCATAAAGTCTTATCATCAGTTGTCATCCGCGACAAGGTTGTCAACCTACGCCGCGCTCACCATAGCAAATAGCAGGTCTGTCTGTATCCTAGGTAAGCCCCGAATATAATACACCTAGCTTTTCACCCGGAAGCTTTGATGAACGACTAGTTCAATAAAAGATTGAAACTAATAGTCCGCTTAGTAGAAAGATGAGACCCATTAGGAGATAACCATGGCATAATCTAACCTGAGCCACACAAAGACTCCCTTAACGGTGCGGGCACTCCCCCCCAAGTCAAGTGCCCCCCAAGGAGCTTGTGCAACACCTT